TGTCAGGGACATTCGGAATTTTATCTCTGATGACACCTTTTTAGTTAGAGATAGTAATAGGGATATTTATTCCATATATTTTGATATTCAAAATAAAATTTTTGAGATTGACAATGATCCTTCTTTACTGAGTGAACTAGAAAGTTCTTTTTTTAGTTATCGTAATTATAGCTATCTTACGAATGAATCTAAGAATAACGATTCCCACTATGATCGTTACATGTATGATGCTAAATATAGTTGGAATAATCACATTAATAGTTGCATTGACTCTTATCTTCGTTCTCAAATCTGTATTGAGAGTTCCATTTTAAGTGGTAGTCACAATTACAGTGACAGTTACATTTATAATTACATTTGTGGTGAAAGTGGAAATAGTAATGAAAAGGGTAGCTCCAATATAAGAACTGTCAGGAATACTATTGATTTCAATATAAGAGAAAATTCTACTAATTTCGATTTGACTCAAAAATATAGGCATTTGTGGGTTCAATGCGAAAATTGTTATGGATTAAATTATAAGAAATTTTTTAAGTCAAAAATGAATATTTGTGAACAATGTGGATATCATTTGAAAATGAGTAGTTCAGATCGAATCGAACTTTCGATTGATCCAGGTACTTGGGATCCTATGGATGAAGACATGGTTTCTCTGGATCCTATTGAATTTCATTCGGAAGAAGAGCCTTATAAAGATCGTATTGATTCTTATCAAAGAAACACAGGATTAACCGAAGCTGTTCAAACAGGCACAGGTCGACTAAACGGTATTCCCATAGCAATTGGAGTTATGGATTTTCAGTTTATGGGGGGTAGTATGGGATCCGTAGTAGGCGAGAAAATCACCCGTTTGATCGAGTATGCTACCAATAAATTTTTACCTCTTATTCTAGTGTGTGCTTCCGGAGGAGCACGTATGCAAGAAGGAAGTTTGAGCTTGATGCAAATGGCTAAAATATCTGCTGCTTTATATGATTATCAATCAAATAAAAAGTTATTCTATGTATCTATCCTTACATCTCCTACTACTGGTGGGGTGACGGCTAGTTTTGGGATGTTGGGGGATATCATTATTGCCGAACCTAATGCCTACATTGCATTCGCAGGTAAAAGAGTAATTGAACAAACATTGAATAAGACAGTACCTGAAGGTTCACAAGCGGCTGAATATTTATTCCATAAGGGCTTATTCGATCCAATCGTACCACGTAATCCTTTAAAGGGCGTTTTGAGTGAGTTATTGAAGCTTCACACTTTTTTTCCTTTGAATTCAAATTCCATTAAGTAGTAAGTAGAGCCTTAAGTTCAATTATTTTATTTGTAGTGAACAAATAGTTAGTTTATCGGAATCAAAGTCAAAATCCGAAGAATGTATTTTTTGTTTGGTGACATAAGATTTAATTCCAAATTGTATAAAATAAAGTAAGGAATCATGTGGACAATTCTTTTTCTTTTTTTACCGATATTATTGATTAGTAATCAGGAAACTTCTATCAACAAGATAAAAAAAAGCAAATTCTGCCTTATGCGAAATTCAAATTAGGCAAATAAACCGAGTTTTCTTTTTCCTTTTTGCTGTGTATGTATATATAATTCAAATATAGAAAATATAGCTATAGAGTATCGTATCTTTTCTCCCGAGAAATCTCTATTTTGGCTAAGAATCCCTCTTGTTGGATCGAATTCTAATGAATCTTTCGGGAATTTCTAATTAAATAAAAATGAAATACAAATTGGAATTCAAATGATAAGACAAGAATGGATTTTATCATACATATATTTTTCTATATCATGTAGAAAGATTCATAAGTATTATTTATTTAATTATACATTTTTTAATTAGACATTCCTTGCATTTCTTTATTATATATATACTCACTTAGATATACTTAGTATAATTATATACGAATTATTATTATTATAGGATATCTTTATAACAGGTACAAATATTACATCGAGGTACCCATTCTATGACAACTTCCAACTTACCCTCTATTTTTGTGCCTTTAGTGGGCCTAGTATTTCCGGCAATTGCAATGGCTTCTTTATTTCTTTATGTTCAAAAAAACAAGATTGTTTAGATCCGATGGGTCCCAATCTCATCTATTTTGAAGACTTAGATATAGATAACACGCATATCTATTTAATAGAATATGGTGTAACATATGGCTTCCTCCAAACATAAATGAGGGAGCTATTGTGTATGTGTAAATCTATGATATGGGTAAATGAGTTATGGCTATATTCAAATAGATCGGAATCGAGGCGGATATCTGAAATGTAAAGTCAATGTATCTATATGGGTGTAGATATCTATGGGAGATCATATAAAGTGAATGTTATTATTTTAGCCCTAACCAATTCGATCAATTACTCTTAAAGAGTTACATCAGAATGGCGCTAGTTGATGAGAGTTACTTCGGAAATCAAAAAAGGAAAGTAAAATCCATTTGGACTATTTTCTCAATTCTAATAAAATGCAACTGGATCTAGTATGAGTTGGCGATCAGAACATATATGGATAGAACCTATAGTGGGGTCTCGAAAAACAAGTAATTTCTGCTGGGCCTTTATCCTTTTTTTAGGTTCATTAGGATTCGTATTGGTTGGAACTTCCAGTTATCTCGGTAAGAATTTGATATCTTTAGTTCCGTCTCAGCAAATCAATTTTTTCCCACAGGGGATGGTGATGTCTTTCTACGGGATCGCGGGTCTCTTTATTAGTTCCTATTTGTGGTGCACAATTTCGTGGAATGTGGGTAGTGGCTATGATCGATTCGATAGAAAAGAAGGAATAGTGTGTATTTTTCGTTGGGGATTTCCTGGAATAAATCGTCGTATCTTCCTACGATTCCATATGAAAGATATTCAGTCCATCAGAATAGAAGTTAAAGAGGGGATTTATGCTCGTCGTATCCTTTATATGGAAATCAAAGGACAGGGGGCCATTCCCTTGACGCGTAGTGATGAGAATTTGACTCCGCGAGAAATTGAGCAAAAAGCTGCCGAATTGGCCTATTTCTTGCGCGTACCTATTGAAGTCTTTTGAAATGAACTGGAACTGAAGAAAAAATTCTTTCTCAGTGGCAGGGAAAAAATTCAAGAATTCTCTTTTCTTTCTATAGCATAGCTGCAAGTTTTTTCAAAACGTTCATTCGAGCCAAAGTAGACGTATACGGAACGGCCATAAAACGAAACTTTTTTGTCTTGTTTTTCCACTCATTTTTGATCATGACATCACAATATTCTTCATAAATAGAAATCTGTCTCTATTTTTACTGTGGGGGTAGCTGGGGGATTTTTTTTCGAAATATTTTCTATTTTGATAGAAGGGGAGTTCCTTTGGTTCGAAATCCGAATAATATTCATTGAAGTGGTTCTTTCAGGAATTTTTCGAAAGGGCTTCGAATTTGATCAATGGAGGTATCTGGAAACAAGATTTTTTTAATTATTTCTTCATTCGAATTCGAAGTGGGCTCTTATTCTATTTCTGTATTCTTTCTAGATTCAAGGACTAACCGCTGAATCACAAATAAAAAACAAATAAAAAATAGGGAATAGATTCATAGGTTAGCTGCCTTGTAATAGAACTTATGGTTGATAGAAAATCAAATATTAGATCACATAAATTCGACGAAAGAGGGAATGAGGTGGGTTCATTAACAATTCCAATTCACAGATGATAAAATGGCAAAAAAGAAATCATTTCTTCCTCTTCTATATCTTACATCTATAGTATTTTTACCCTGGTGGATCTCTCTCTCATTTAATAAAAGTCTTGAATCTTGGGTTACTAATTGGTGGAATACTAGGCAATCTGAAACTTTTTTGACTGATATTCAAGAAAAGAGTATTCTAGAAAAATTCATAGAATTAGAAGAACTCTTACTCTTGGAAGAAATGATAAAAGAAGACCCGGAAAGAGATCTACAAACGCTTCGTATCGGGATCCACAAAGAAACGATCCAATTGATCAAGATGCACAATGAGGATCATATCCATACGATTTTTCACTTATCGACAAATATAATCTGTTTCATTATTTTCAGTGGTTATTCTATTCTGGGTAATGAAGAACTTGTTATTCTTAACTCTTGGGTTCAAGAATTCCTATATAACTTAAGTGACACAATAAAAGCTTTTTCTATTCTTTTATTAACTGATTTATGTATCGGATTCCATTCACCCCATGGTTGGGAACTTATGATTGGCTATGTCTACAAAGATTTTGGATTTGCTCATAACGACCAAATTATATCTGGTCTTGTTTCCACTTTTCCAGTCATTCTAGATACAATTTTTAAATATTGGATCTTTCGTTATTTAAATCGTGTATCTCCATCACTTGTAGTGATTTATCATTCAATGAATGACTGATCCAACTAGAATATGTTACATAAGCAAAACATTTAAAGACGTACGTACTCTTTCTACCGAGACGAGGATTTCTCCTATTCCTATATTCCAGTAAAATTATTTCAGTAAATAGCAGAATTGTGGATAGGGACTATACAAGCGACCTACCTAATTTTATTGTAGAAATTTTCGGGATCAATGATTGGACCATGCAAATTAAAAATACCCTTTCTTGGATAAAGAAAGAGATTACTCGATCTATTTCCGTATCGCTGATGATATATATCATAACTCGGACATCCATTTCAAATGCATATCCCATTTTTGCACAGCAGGGTTATGAAAATCCACGAGAAGCGACCGGGCGTATTGTATGTGCCAATTGCCATTTAGCTAATAAGCCCGTGGAAATTGAGGTTCCACAAGCGGTACTTCCTGATACTGTATTTGAAGCAGTTGTTCGAATTCCTTATGATATGCAAGTAAAACAAGTTCTTGCTAATGGTAAAAAGGGGGGTTTGAATGTGGGGGCTGTTCTTATTTTACCCGAGGGATTTGAATTAGCCCCCCCCGATCGGATTTCGCCCGAGATGAAAGAAAAGATAGGCAATCTGTCTTTTCAGAACTATCGCCCCACTAAAAAA